AGAAGAAAAAGAGACGAAGGAAAGAACGGAGAAAGAGCGAATACAGATAGCAGAGGCCTGGGATACCATTCCAGTTACACAAGTAATAAGAGGTTGCATGTTACTAACTCAATCGATTTTTAGAAAATATATTGTATTACCTTCATTGCTAATTGCAAAAAATAGTGGACGCATGTTCCTATTTCAATTTCCCGAATGGTTTGAGGATTTACAGGAATGGAATAGAGAGATGCATGTTAAATGTACCTATAATGGTGTTCCATTATCCGAAACAGAATTTCCGAAAAATTGGTTGACAGACGGTATTCAGATAAAAATCTTATTTCCTTTCCGTCTGAAACCTTGGCACAAATCGAAACTACGATCATCTAAGAAAGGTTTAATGAAAAAGAAAAAAGATGTTTTTTGTTTTTTAACAGTTTGGGGAATGGAAACTGAACTTCCTTTTGGGTCGCCCCGAAAACGACCTTCCTTTTTTAAACCCATTTTTAAGGAAATTGAAAAAAAAATTGGAAAATTGAAAAAGAAGTCTTCTCGAGTTCTAATAGTTTTTAAAAGAAAAATAAAATTACTTCGAAAAGTTTTAAAAGAAACAAAAGAATGGGTTATCGAAAGTGTTATTTTTATAAAAAGAATAATAAAAGAACTTTCAAAAATTCTGTTATTTCGATTAACAGGAGGAAAAGTATATGAATCAAGTGAAATTAAAGAAGAAAAAGATTCTATAATAAGCAATCAGCTAATTCACGAATCGTTTAGTGAAATTGCATCTACGAATTGGACAAAGTCTTCATTAACAGAAAAAAAAATCAAGGATTTGACTACTAAAACAAGTACAATTCGAAATCAAATAGAAAGAATTATAAAAGAGCAAAAAAAAGTAACTCCAAGAATAAATAATATTAGTCTTAAAAAAACAAGTTATAATGCTAAAAGATTCGAAAAATGGCAAATATTAAAAAAAAGAAATGCTCGATTAATCTCTAAATTACCTCTTTTTTTGAAATTTTTCATTGAAAGAATCTACACAGATATATTTTTATGTATCATTAATATTTCCAGAATGAATACAGAACTTTTTCTTGAATCAACAAAAAAAATTATTGATAAATCCATTTACAATAATGAAAGAAAACAAGAAAGAATTAATAAAATTAAGAAAAATCTAATTCCATTTATTTCGACTATAAAAAAGTCACTTGATAATATTAGTAATAGTCAAAAAAATTCACCTATTTTTTGTGACTTATCCTACGTGTCACAAGCATATGTATTTTTCAAATTATCACAAATCCAAGTTAGTAACTCGTATAAATTAAGAGCTGTTCTTCAATCTCAAGGAATTCCCCCGCCTGAAATAAAGGATTCTTTTGAAACACAAGGAATGGTTGATTCAAAATTAGGGGATAAGAAACTTCCGAGTTATGAAATGAATCAATGGAAAAGGTGGTTAAGAGGATATTATCAATACAATTTATCTCAGAGCAGATGGTATAGATTAATACCAGAAAAATGGCGCAATACAGTTCATCAGCGTCGTATAGCTAAAAAGGCAAATTTTAGCAAAAGGCATTCATATGAAAAAGACCAATTAATTGATTTAAAAAAACAAAAACAAATTGAAGTATATTCATTATCTAATCAAAAAAGAAAAGAGAATTTGCAAAAATACTATAAATATGATCTTTTATCATATAAATTTCTTAATTATGAAAATAAAACGGAATACTTTTTTTATAGATCTCCGTTTCAAGGACGTAAGAAGCAAGAGATTTCTTATAACATGCATAAAGAAAATATACTGAGGAACATCCCTATCGATAATTATCTAGGAAAGGTCGATATTCTATATATGGAAAAAACGGTCGATAGAAAATATTTTGATTGGAACATTCTCAATTTTGATCTTAAACAAAAAGGCGATATTGAGGCCTGGGTCAGCAATGGGAATCAAAATACTCAAATAATTCCTAAAAAAGATCTTTTTTACCTTATGATTCCAGAAATCAATCCACCAAACTCCGACAAAGTATTTTTTGATTGGATGGGAATGAATGAAAAAATGCTAAAGTGTCACATAGCGAATTTGGAACCTTGGTTCTTCCCAGAATTTGTGTTACTTTATAATGCATATAAAAGGAAACCTTGGTTTATACCAAGCAAATTACTTCTTTCAAATTTTCATAAAAATGAAAATAGTAGTGAAAATAAAAAAATAAATCAAAAGCAAAAAGGAAGTTTTTTGATACCATCGAATAAAAAGCATCGAAATCAAGGAGAAAAAGAACCCACAAGTCCAGGAAATCTTGGATCCGTTCTCTCACAACAAAAAGATAGTGAAGAAAATTATGCAAGATCAGACATGAAAAAGGGGAAAAAGAAAAAACAATACAAAAGCAGCGTGAGAGCAGAACTAGATTTCTTCCTGAAACGTTATTTGCTTTTTCAATTGAGATGGGACGATACTTTGAATGAAAGACTGATCAATAATGTCAAGGTATATTGTCTCCTGCTTAGACTGATAGATCCAACCCAAATTACTATACCCTTGATTCAAAATGGAGAAATGAGTTTGGATATAATGCTGATTGAGAAGAATTTAACTCTTAGCCAATTGATGAAAAAGGGAATATTGATTATAGAACCCATTCGTCTATTTGGAAAAAACGATGCACAATTTATTATGTATCAAACCATAGGTATTTCATTGGTTCATAAGAGTAAGCACCAAACTAATCAAAAATACCAAGAACAAAGATATGTTTCTAAGAAGAATTTTGATGAAACTATTTCATCACACCAAAGAATAACTGAAAATAGAAACAAAAATCATTTGGATTTGCTTGTTCCTGAAAAGATTTTATCGTTTAGACATCGTAGAAAGTTGAGAATTCGAAGTTGTTTTAATTCAAAGAATAGAAATGTTGAAGATAGAAATCCAGTATTTTGGAATGCAAAGGACGTAAAAGACAGCATTTCGCATGACAGTAACCATTTTGATAGAGAGAAAAATCAATTAATGAAATTAAAGCTCTTTCTTTGGCCTAATTATCGATTAGAGGATTTAGCTTGTATGAATCGTTATTGGTTTGATACCAATAACGGCAGTCGTTTCAGTATGTTAAGAATACATCTGTATCCACGATTGAAATTTTGACATTTTGTGAATAATACACTTTTTCTATATATTCTATACCCTATATATATAATAGGGTATATCAAAGCAAACAAATACATAGATCACATGTCTTGTCTCACATTTCATTCTAATATCCAATAGGAAATGAATAATGTCTCGATTCGATCTCGAAATGAATCAACAGAACCTTCTTTGTTTTAGGTCTAAATTCTTCGATGCGAAAATGTACCAATCCTTTTCTATCCCTATCTAAATCCAATTAGAAATTGGATTAATTGATTTGAATTCCGAAAATTAGGAGTTCATAAAGAAATTTGGATTAGATTATTGTATATACCAGATTCCAATTAATGGCATTATTATTACTGATCAATAAAATCCATATCTGTAAAAAGGGAAAGGGGATTTTTTTATGGTAACAAATTCATTCATTTCGGTTATTTCTCAAAAAGAAAACGAAAAAAACAGAGGGTCCGTTGAATTTCAAGTATTCAGTTTTACCACTAAGATAAGAAGACTTACTTCACATTTGGAATTGCACAAAAAAGACTCTTCATCCCAGAGAGGTTTGCGGAAAATTTTGGGAAAACGCCAACGACTGCTGGCCTATTTGTTAAAAAAAAATAGAAGACGCTATAAAGAATTAATTAGTGAGTTAAATATTCGAGAGATAAAAACTCGTTAATTTCAAGCGTGATACCATTTGAGCTTAGTCGTTTAAATTTTGATGAACTTCTTTTTACTTTCAGCAATGCATGGAAGAACGACTCGGGAAAAAACTTATGATTGCACCAACTACAAGAAAAGACCTCATGATAGTCAATATGGGCCCTCACCACCCATCAATGCATGGTGTTCTTCGACTTATTGTTACTCTCGATGGTGAAAATGTTATTGATTGTGAACCAATACTGGGTTATTTACATAGAGGGATGGAGAAAATTGCGGAAAATCGAACAATTATACAATATTTGCCTTATGTAACGCGTTGGGATTATTTAGCTACTATGTTCACAGAAGCAATAACCGTAAATGGACCCGAACAGCTAGGCAATATTCAAGTACCTAAAAGGGCTAGCTATATCAGAGCTATTATGTTGGAGTTAAGTCGTATCGCTTCTCATTTGTTATGGCTTGGCCCGTTTATGGCAGATATTGGGGCACAGACCCCTTTCTTCTATATTTTTCGAGAACGAGAGTTAATATATGACTTATTCGAAGCTGCTACCGGTATGCGCATGATGCATAATTATTTTCGTATCGGAGGAGTAGCTGCTGATCTACCTCATGGCTGGATAGATAAATGTTTGGATTTTTGCGATTATTTTTTAACCGGGGTTGCTGAATATCAAAAGCTTATTACGCGGAATCCTATTTTTTTAGAACGAGTTGAAGGCGTAGGCATTATTGGCGCAGAAGAAGCACTAAATTGGGGTTTATCGGGCCCAATGCTACGAGCTTCCGGAATACAGTGGGATCTTCGTAAAATTGATCGTTATGAGTCTTACGACGAATTTGATTGGGAGATTCAATGGCAAAAAGAAGGGGATTCATTAGCTCGGTATTTAGTACGAATCAGTGAAATGACAGAATCCATAAAAATTATCCAACAGGCTCTGGAAGGAATTCCAGGGGGACCCTATGAGAATTTAGAAATTCGACGCTTTGGTAGAATAAAAGACCCTGAATGGAATGATTTTGACTATCGATTTATTAGTAAAAAACCTTCTCCAACTTTTGAATTGTCTAAGCAAGAACTTTATGTAAGAGTCGAAGCACCAAAAGGAGAATTGGGAATTTTTCTGATAGGAGATCAGAGTGTTTTTCCTTGGAGATGGAAAATTCGACCACCGGGTTTTAT